ATTGCAATATTTTGAATTCTTGGAATTTTAATTTAACAATGCAATAATATTCAAAATTGTCTTGGATTGACACTACATATTTAATTTACATAGATAGAAAAAGGATATAATGGAAGAATAAAAAAAGGAAGAATTCAAAAAAAATATATCGGATTTTTTAGTCCATAATGTATTCCATTAATCTAAGCGGAATAAGCAAAGTGGCTTCCTTGTTGGTTAATCAAGTTACAATGAAAAACACACGTTCATTTGAAGGAAATGTCCCAATTTGATAATTAATAATAAAATAAAATCAATAAACTAAAGTTTTGTTTTTGTCGTTCTAGCCCATCGGATTCGATGGAAACAATGATAAATAAAGACGAATACAGCAGAAAAAGAAAAAGAGGGGGGGATCAAAAAACAAGTAGAGAAAAATTATACAAAGTTATATACAAGCTGCTACCCCCCTCGGTATTTCTTTAATTGAATTTCATTTGATTAGAGGAAAGTTCCTTAAAAAGTTCCGCTTTCTTTAAAAGATTCTGAACAGTTCCTGTGGGTTGAGCACCTTTTTCAAGGAAATATAGAATAAGAGGAACATTTAAATAAGTTTGATTCTTCATTGGATCATAAAAGCCCACTTTTCTAAGATCTTTTCCTTCTCTTCGGGATCGAACATCAATTGCAACGATTCGATAGATGGCTCATTGGGATAGATGTAGATGAACAATACCCCCCCCAGAACCGTATAGGAAGTTTTCTCCTCGTACGGCTCGAGAAAAAATGATTTGATTCGAAATTTTGTTTATGTATGCAATTCTAATAAATTAGATGACAAATGGGCCTATAAAATCAATTAGACTACAATTTCATTCTTTTTTCTTCCTGAAAAGGAAAAAGAAACCATTTGTACTCATAACTCAAGTTGGATAACTCTTCAAATATTTCAAAGGAAAAATTTTTAGTGAATTTCATTTATTGAGTAGTCTTTTCCCCCCTTTGTTTGTCTCATTTAAAGTTCTATTTGGATTCTTTCTTTAGTCTGATCCAGCTAGTGAAACTATCGAGACAATTAAAATGGTGTTTCCTTGTTCTTAGATCCTTTGAATCCTTATTTCAAATCATTGGGTTTAGACATTACTTCGGCCCTTCTTAATCTTTTCAAAATGGCAGCAACATACCCTTTTTTTGATTTCTTTCTAGCCTATGGACAGTTGATTCCCGTATGATACAGTTTGAATCGAAAAAGTTTGATCAATTCCAACAAGTTTTGTGGAAACTTGCTCGAATTGGATCCTTTCTATTTCTATATTATAGAAGATACATTTACGAAGTTGTTCCAATTGATTGGCATTAACCCTAGACCCTTGTCCCCTAGAAAAATCAAATGAATTAATCCTTTCTACTCGAGCTCCATCGTAGACTGTTTACAACCCAACAAAAAACGAAGGGTTCAAGTATAACAGAACAAACAATGTCGAGCCAAGAGCACCCTCATTCCTAGACAAATTGAAAATGGTGGATTAAAAATCCACAACGGATCGTGTCCTTCAAGTCGCACGTTGCTTTCTACCACATCGTTTCAAACGAAGTTTTACCATAACATTCCTCTAATTTGGAACCCGTATGGAATTGATTCAATCATGGAATCATGAATAGTCATTGGTTCGGCTGTCCATAGACATCGTAATCTAGACTTTTTCTTCTATATTATGATTATGATATTTGCAACGATTTTTCTGAAAAAGTCTTAGCAAGAGAGCATATTTAACATACATAAATAATATCTAGATAATAGAAAGAATATAGAAATATATAAACGAATAACTTTTTGAATCTGCATCTTCAAATGACTCAAGAGGATAGATTAAACGATTTCCTACTTTTTCAAAGATTCCACTTAGAAGGACTCATTCAAAATATTTATTCAAAATTGTTCTATAGTTCTAATTGAAATTGAAAAAGTTTCCTATTTAGACCTCATCATTTAATTTGATTTATTTTTATTTGAAGAAAATTAGACAACCAAAATCCCGTTTGGCCTTCATAGGAAGATAAGTATTTCTTTTTTAATTGCCCCATCACTGATTTAATTTAAAATAGATAAATAGATCAAAGAAAAGAAGAAAAAACTCCCATTTTTTTCATGAAATATATAAAAAAATAGGGAAGGTTTTTGATATCTATCAGATAGGCTGAATAGTTGTCACTGTTCTAGATATTCTAGAACAGTGAATTGAAATAATTTCAGTTTAAATTTAAATAATGAAAGGATTGCAAATCTTTTTCACAAAAACCAAAAAATTATTGTCATTGAAGGAAAACGATACATACCATATAAGCTAAACATTTCCTCATTTTATATGATAATATTATATGATTGTGTATGTATTTTATTTAAGTTTAAGGTGAGGTTGGGCAATAGTTCAATAATCGACTCTTGTCATAAAGTGAATAAAATTCAAAAAGATAGGATAAATCCCCCCTGCTTCAATCGTTACATAGATTCCCAATTTTTAATTAGAGCCAAAGACAAAATACCTAAATAAAAAATAAAACGAGATTCAAAGAAAAACCATTGGCTCTATCACACATTTCTATATGATATGAAACTTGATCATTTGTTCTTGATCATTTGTTAATGAGATTCGAACAGGCACAGATATTAAAATATCTATGGATTAACTCCTATACACTCCCCTACTTCCTTCTAGGGGAATAATAGAGCATAAAAAAATGGATCGGCGCTGGGACGGAAGGATTCGAACCTCCGAATAGCGGGACCAAAACCCGTTGCCTTACCGCTTGGCCACGCCCCACTTCCATTTCTAATCTACGTTAAGAAAGAATAATATTAGTATTGGTTGTTTGTCAACTATAGTCCAAATATCTATATATCTATAGAATAGATTGGTACTAGAATTTTGATACATATAGATATAGAATTCAACTTAATTTATTGATCATTACATAGAATTCAATTAAGATATTGTATGAAAGTATGATTTCTTCTATTCTCCTTTGAGAATTGGAGGATTTTTGATTGGGTGGGTTCAAAGAAAGATTTTTTGTCTACCTTACCGATTTTCTTCCTTTTTCCTTCTATCAAAAACTCAATCAAAATGCAATTATCTCCAAGAACAAAATGTCTGTTATGCTTAATACCGTTAGTTTGATCTGTATTTGTATTAATTCTGCCCTTTATTCGTATTCCAGTAGTTTTTTCTTCAGTAAATTGCCCGAAGCCTATGCTTTTTTGAATCCAATCGTAGATGTTATGCCAGTCATACCTCTGTTTTTTTTTCTATTAGCTTTTGTTTGGCAAGCTGCTGTAAGTTTTCGATGAGATCCTTCATAATAATATCCTAGAAAATGAAAATGCACGATTTCTTCGAGAAAAAATTCTAACAATTGATAACATCAGAAAAGTTTTAAGAGTATGAGCCCTCGATTCGCGCGTTGAAATTATTGGATAGTCGCCATAAATATAAATCTGGCTTACCCCCCATTTCCTCATTTTTGACCCTTTTTCCGGCGAAAGACCCTAACCCTATTAGGGTCTCCCACAATATCTAATTTGGATTTATATCCAAATTTTTTAATGAAAAATAAATGAAATTTGTGACAATGCATTTCTAGGCCTAGAAAAAACCTCATTTCTTGGTGTCAAACATAGACTTGGACTATGTGGTAGAAAAATGGAAGATATATTCTCTTTTTTTTTCCAAAAATCATCTTGGAGATTGTGTAATGCTTACTCTGAAACTCTTCGTTTATACCGTAGTGATATTTTTTGTTTCTCTCTTTATCTTTGGATTCCTATCTAATGATCCGGGGCGTAATCCTGGACGTGAAGAATAAAATCAAAAGGGTTTTCTTCGGGTAATTTTCAAATTTGGAAAATCTTAGCATTTTATCTATTCCATTCGTTTCGCTAAGATTTTCCAAATTTGAAAATTAAATAAATCAAGCCATCAACGGAAAGAGAGGGATTCGAACCCTCGGTACGAATAACTCGTACAACGGATTAGCAATCCGACGCTTTAGTCCACTCAGCCATCTCTCCCAATTGAATAAAGATAATTACTACATTACACATAATGTAAGGAGTCTTTCTTTCTCTCTCTTCTTTCTCTATTCTATTATATATAGAGAGAGATCCACAAATCAGTAATTTACTTTATCTAAAAAAAAAAAGGGCGCGCCAACAATTGAACTAAAGAAAAATAAGCAAGACCCCTTGTATAGTGTATTGATTTTGTTCAAAGGGCCCTTCTTATTCTGATGACCCGGCCCGGTCAGTACCTAGCCGGGCCCCTTTTCTTTTTTTGTTACAACGAATTCTAGATAAATAATGATTTATCTGATATCTTATTTGAAAACAAAAATACTTTTATTATTAATTTTATTATTAATATTATTAATTTAATTTTATATTTTATAATATAATTATATATAAATATTTTATATTCAAGCAAGAACCAAAAGAAGAAGGACTATTCACATTCATTTTCTTATTATATTTTCATTTTCCGAACTAAAAAAGAAACTTCCACAATACATTTTTCTGTTAGGATTTTAGTGTTTTTTTTTTGATCTGTATTTATCTTCTTCAGGAAAAGAGAAAACTTTAGTTATTTTATTTAAATTAAATGAATCCTCTTTTCCAAATCTCATTAAATTTAGATCTCCCCACAAAAAAGTTCAACACTCTCATTTTGATGATTCTTTGATGATCCTATCTTGATCATACTCAATCTTGATCATACTCAATTATCTAGTTAGACAAAAGGTCTATTTGTATACAATAATCATATTGTAGCGGGTATAGTTTAGTGGTAAAAGTGTGATTCGTTCTTTTAACCCTTTAATAGTTAAAGGGTCTTTCGGTTTTATTCATATTCCGATCAAAAACTTTATTTCTTAAAAGGATTTAATCCTTTACTTCTCAGTGAGAAATTCGAGAAAAAAAATACGCACTCTCGTGATTTGTGTCCACGAGTCACTTATAAATTGCA